ATTCTAAAAAAAAAATTATATTATATAAAATTATATTATACTATATTATAGTAATTTATTTGTTTTAATAAGAAAAAAATATATTCTGTACTGTATCTGTGTATTCTTTATTCCTACGAAACAAACTAGAACGATCTGAGAAGGGATATAATGAAATTCTTTGATTGGTTCTTCGCAAAAGAATGATTTCATTTTATTTACCTAATGGACCAAGATTAATTCTAACAAATAAAAAAATTCGAAATAATAAAAACTTTTATTTTTTTATTCGAAACGCCCCGTGATCCTCAACCAATTTTGTGCTTCAATATAATTCTCGGGAGTAAGCGTTATCGCCTGTTTCCAATACTCAGCGGCTTGATCGAACCAAGCCTCCGCAATTTCAGAATCTCCCTGTTGAATGGCCTGTTCTCCCCGGTCGGAATAGGTGGGTCAATTCCTTTCCTTAGAACCGTACTTGAGAGTTTCCTACCTCATACGGCTCCGCAGCCAATTCTTTTGGTGTCCTTTTTTTACCTATCAAATCGAAGGGAAAAACGGAATGAGATTTCTTATGGATCTATCCCACTCTTCGGGGTAACCAAAAGAGGTTAATCGCATGAGTTTCAAACTTTCATTTTGATTAATAATCAGTTTTATCTTTTCTCCCACCTGCGGAAGAATAAAGCATACATAGGTATTTACTCCTATCGTTAGTATTTTCTGCAAGGTAACTATCTCGGTTTCATATAGAAATTTTTTCATATCTAAACTTATATAGAATCTTTGAAAAAGGCTTTCCATAAGTAAGAAAGAAAAGACTTACTATCTTTGGGATCTGATCCTACACCGCCGCTCAATACCTTAGTGGACCGACTCTATTACATAAGTTAATTCCCAACTTCTATCTATCTTATATATAGGCATAAGTAAGCAGTTCTTTTATTAATGTATTGGCCCAAAACCTCGTTACTAGATCTTTACGGTGCTTCCTCTCTATCAATTCTCGATTTTTTTTATCCATAGACATTAAAAAAGGGTATATAGGCATATCTTATTTCTTCATATTTTGACTTATATGAAGTTTCTTTCTTTGCTACAGCTCATAAAAATCGTCGTTTTGGACGATGCAGATGTAGCGAGCCTTTTTTTAGTATTTACTAGCAGATTTGGTCTTCCTTTTTCTTTCTATAGTGGAGATAGTCGCACGTAATGACAGATCACCGCCATATTATTAAAAGCTTGGGGTAAGAATGGGTTTCGTTCTAGTGCCCTAAAATAATATTCTAAAGCTTTTGTATGTTCTCCATTACTTGTGTGGATAAGGCCTATATTGTAGAGTATATAACTTCGATCGTAGGGATCGATTTCTAGTCGCATAGCTTCATAATAATTCTGTAAAGCTTCCGCATAATTTCCTTCGGATTGAGCTGACATCCGTTACGGTCGTCATTCGATTCAAAGAATCTCCGTTCCAGAACCGTACGTGAAATTTGCATCTCATACGGCTCCTCCTTTAATATGCATAATGAGAATAAGAAACACATGGAATCAAAAGGGGGTGCAATATTTTCATTATGGACTGAGCGGGGCTAGCGTTTTTACAAAAAAATATCTAGCCAACCTTCTTTCGAAAGAGCTTTTACTAACATCAAACGTCTTGATACTGAATAGAAAGGATAACTCCAGCAATTCCTTTGTCCTCAACGCCTCCTAATTTCCAGGAAATAGTCACTTCAACAGTCTTCGATGGTTATATGGATAACCAAAGTACGAACGAGATGGATATTTGTTGTCCCAACCATTTTTGTTAGTCCCAATCCAGATACGAAAGGGGAGTAGGTAGGTAATTTTTAACAAAGCTTTTGTGTTGTCGATTGCTAGGTGTAGTGCTTCTTCCCCTATGCCGCCTATTGATACTATATTACCAGGAAGTAGGATTGACCCGTAATACAGAACACATAGGTGTAACCTTTCGCTCAATACTAAAATCGATAACTGAAGCATAGTATTTGAGGCTGCATCAATCGAGGATACACGACAGAAGGAATTGTTCTATTTCTAAACTTCACCTTCAACAAGCGTAGGTTTATTTCAATAATATTTCAATAATATAGAATAAGAATATTTTTTCTTTCTATCTCAAATCGTATGCCTTTTTCGTAAAACTAGAAGCAGTAAATTTGAATTAAAAAAAAAAAAAGAATCAAATCACACCATCTCTGTAATAAGTAAATGCCTCTTTTTCTCCTGAAGTTGTCGGAATTATTCGTAATAAGATATTGGCCACAATTGAAAAGGTCTTATCAATAAAATTTCCATTTATACGCGATCTAGGCATAGGTATCAATCCATTCTATAATTCTTCTCATTGCCTTTTCTTTGGGGGAAAATGATCCCACAAACAAAGGATTTTTACAGTACGAAATAACATAAAAGCAGATTCATTTCCAAACAAAATAAATTTAATGAACCTTCTCCTACTACTTAATTTTTTTAATATTTAAAATTTTTTTTTATTCCAATTATTCCAAATACTCAAATTGCTCCTTTTTCAAAAATCAATAACAAGAATCAATAAGAAATAAAATAGTTGAATCCTGTTCGAATTCATACAAAACAAATGTAGTAGTATAGGAACTATTCCAATTTCATCGAAGCGGAAGAATCAAGGAATTTTTCGATTAGGTCAAAAATCATTTTGATTGAATTATGATCTAAAGAAGAGTAAAGGAAAAAGAATCGAATAATCATTCTATGATGGAAATCAATAGAATAACTGTTTATTTTTCCTGTGTCCATAGCGAGTATACACTATACAACCAAATAGAAACATCCCCGGGATGATTCATGAATTTGTAATAGATCGATGAGATAAAGGATTTGTTAGTGAGAACTTTAAAACTAGAAAGGAATTTTCGAATTTTTATGGAATTGTAGTCTAAATCGAAATAGAACCATGGGTGAAGAGTATCCATTAATCATACATGGTCTAAAAAACATAAACCCATCAATCAATCAGTGGATTCGTTCAAATTCATTGATTTAATCCGGTCTATTTGGGCTGGTCATCCCTATCGAAACAAAAATCGAAAGTATTCATATAAATATGAATTAATTATAGTAATGTCTCGCTATTTCTTCGGTTTATGAGTCATAATCATTGTGTAGGAGAGATGGCCGAGTGGTTTAAGGCGTAGCATTGGAACTGCTATGTAGGCTTTTGTTTACCGAGGGTTCGAATCCCTCTCTTTCCATACTTTCGCCTAATTCGCCAACATTCCTAACTGTAACAAATCAAACAACAAGAAATACCATTTAATTTAGTAGTAGAACATAACAGTTAGGTCCTTCTTTTATTTTTATTTTAATAAATATTTGACTTTTCATTGCTGCGGTACGTAAAAAACTGGTAAAGTAAAGTACGGGCAAGGAACGAAAATCTTTCTGCCGATCTATGATACATGAATAGGAAAAATCCAGGGAGGGGTGGGATATATGAGTCGGAGAAAATCCGGACCAAACCCCTGATTTTAAACCTTAAGTCAATTTACTTTGGCAAAAGAAGGGGGCAAAATTGTCCGAACTCTTTGCTTTGTATTTTATTTAGGGTTAAGTCTGACGGGAATAATATTCTACCACTAGCAATTCATTTATTTTTAAACCGACCCACTTACTATCTATTATTTGATTGACTAATCCTTTATATGGGAATGGGTGAAGGGTCAAATGTTTGGGCAATTCCTTACGGGGGGATGAATCAAGATAATTTTTAATTAGAGTTCTGGATTTTTGTTCATCCCTCGCCATAATAGTATCTTGGGGTTTGCAACGATAACTTGGTATGTCTACTATACGACCATTAACTAAAATATGTCTATGGTTAACTAATTGGCGGGCTGCCGGAATAGTCGGAGCCATACCCAACCTAAAAAGGATGTTATCCAAACGCATTTCAAGTAATTGTAGTAAAACCTGACCTGTTGACCCTTTGGATTTTCTAGCGATACGCACGTATTTAAGTAATTGTCGTTCTGTAATACCATAATGAAAACGCAATTTTTGTTTTTCTTCTAGACGAATACGATATTGAGATCTTTTCCCGGAACGTGATCGGTTTCTAAGATGAGTTTCGTCTCTAGGCCTTTTATTAGTTAATCCAGGCAAAGCCCCTAGACGGCGTATTTTTTTGAAACGAGGCCCTCGGTAACGCGACATAAAGACTCCTTTCTTTTTTCTTTATTTATTTTCTTTTTTTATATTTCATTTTACAAAAGAAATCGAAATTAAAACTGAACTAAATGATAAATGAAGCGAAATCCCCTGAAGTATTGTATTACAATAAATAATAAATAATGAAATGAATTATTATTGTATAAAAATCCTATACGCTTTTTATTATATATTTAATTTTGTATTTTTATTTTTAAATATGTAAGTAAAATAAAAGTAAAAGAGAGGGTTAAATCTCCGCACACCAAATCAGGAAAAAGACTCTTTCTTTTCCTTTTATTCATATGAATAAGAAAAGAAAGGGGACCTTATTGTTTGTTCTTTGATTTCAAAAAATTATTCATCATGTAAAATAAATCGAACAAAAAAAAAAAAAAAAAATAGAGAAAAGCCGGCTATCGGAGTCGAACCGATGACCATCGCATTACAAATGCGATGCTCTAACCTCTGAGCTAAGCGGGCTCACAGAAATTCTACATACATAGGAATTCGATAAACTATACCTTAGTCTAGGCTTAGCTATTAAATATTATTAACTATTCATTTTTATTCTTTTATAATAAAAAAAAAAATTTTTATTTCAAATCAAATAAATATTGAATTTCGTTTTTTTTATTTCTTTCATTTCTATATATTTTTTATTTTTGTCTAGAATAATTAAATTCTATTTAAATTCTATTTCGTTCCATTTAGAAATTATATGAAATTTTATTTCTATTTAGTTTAGTGAGTCTATGAATTTTCAAATTCATTTCAAATCAAAATTGAAAATAATTATATTATTAATATAAATGGATATTTATTTTCATTTTTGTTTTTTGTTATAGTATATAGGTCTGCCCTAAGAAAAAAACCTAAAAAAGGAAGGAAAGGATAAGAATAAAAAAATTCATTAAAAAAAAAATTCGAATTATTAAGAATTTAGAATCGATAAAGATGAAATCCAGATAGATCATAATAACATAATAAGATAGAAGATATTCTTTTGCTTTCATTCAGAGACTAAGATGAAAAACAAAGAATCGAACTCTTGAGTATTAAAAATTGCATGGGAAAATAAAAGGATAAGAAGATATATATGGTATATATCCATCCATATTGAATTGCAGCTACAGAAATGATAGAATCATTTCTAATTAGACCAAATCAAAAATAAAATATAGGCTTTCGATAGAGATGAAAGAAGTTAGACAAAAAAGAAAAAAGGAGGAAACACCTTTCGATCTAGTAATCGGTATAGTAATCCGTATCAAATCTAATGAATTCGACGGTTCCGACATAAAAGAATAAAAAAGAGGGGGGAAAGACATTCCACTGAGATCCTAATAAAAAAAAAAAGAAAGGGGGATATGGCGAAATCGGTAGACGCTACGGACTTAATTGGCTTGAGCCTTAGTATGGAAACCTACTAAGTGAAAACTTTCAAATTCAGAGAAACCCCGGAATTAATAAAAATGGGGCAATCCTGAGCCAACTCCTTTAAAAAAAAAAAAAAAAAAAAAAAAATAAAGGAAAGGTGCAGAGACTCAAAGGAAGTTGTTCTAACAAATGGGGTTGACTGTGCTGTGTTCTTATAATAATTCTTCCGTCAAAACTTCAATAAAAAAAAAAGGGGTAAAGCATATACGTAGTGAACTATATCAAATGATTAATGACAACCCGAATCCGTAATCTGTATTTATATATATATAATCTGATAATCTGAATTATATTTTATATAATATGAATATTAAATATATATTATAAAATAGATAATTCTATCTAAATAAAAATTTTAGAATATGAAATGAAAAAATTTATATTAAAAAATGGAAGAATTATTGGGTTATGAATCGATTCCAAGTTGAAAAAAGAATCAAATATTCATTTACTCCATAGTCTGATAGATCTTTTGAAGAACTGATTAATCGGACGAGAATGAAGATAGAGTCCCGTTCTACATGTCAATACTGACAACAATGAAATTTATAGTAAGAGGAAAATCCGTCGACTTTAAAAATCGTGAGGGTTCAAGTCCCTCTATCCCCAAGAGCTTATTTCACTCCCTAACTAGTTATCCTTTTTTTATTAACAGTTTGAAGGTGGCTATGCTCCTCATTTTTTTGTTTTCAATTTCAAAAGGGCTAAAGGCTCCAGACGGAAATGCTTTTTCCCTATCACAAGTCTTGTGATATACGTACAAATGAATATCTTTGAGCAAGGAATAATCATTTGAGTGATTCACAATCAATATCATTACGCGTACTAAACCTTAAATAAACTTAGAGACAAAGGAAACAAAGTCCTTCTTTTTGAAGACCAAAGAATTTACGGCACCTAGATAAGCCTTTGTAAGACTTTTCGTCCTTTTAATTGACATAGACCCGAGTTCTCTATTAAAATGAGTAGATGTTGCGCCAGAAGGGGGAATGGTCGGGATAGCTCAGCTGGTAGAGCAGAGGACTGAAAATCCTCGTGTCACCAGTTCAAATCTGGTTCCTGGCACATGATTAATTTTTTGACGAGTATCCATTCTAGAAATTAACCAATATGGATTGATGTACATATTCATTAATAGTCGAGATCATGACACATACGTAAGTTATTTATTTAGTTATCGCGCAATATACCCCATCTATTTTTTAGATAGATGGATAGATAGTTTTTAAAATAAAGAATTTCATTATGTTTTCTTTTTTTTTTTTCATATTGTGTCTCCTCTCATGCAAAATGAATAGATTTTTAATACTTCATACATATTCCAAAAGGTTACATTAGTTAGTTGAAACGCCCAAAAAACTAAGAGGATGGGGGTACCGGTATAGCGATACCCCCCCCTCGAATGCCGGGGGGGAAACCCCCGGTAAAAGCGATCTTTTACCGGGGGGGGGAACCCCCGGTAAAAGCGATCTTTTACCGGGGGGGGGGGGAAAACCCCCGGTAAAAGCGATCCTTTACCGGGGGGGGCGGGGGTTGTTGATTCTCTGATATCCCCTACAATAGAGAATCGGATACCCCCGTATCCTTGTTTTTCCCTTACCGGGGGGGGTTGTTTATTCTCTGGCATCCCCTACACCAGAGAATACCCCCCGTGTCCTTGTTTTTCCTTTACCGGGGGGGGGTTGTTGATTCTCTGATATCCCCTACAATAGAGAATCGGATACCCTCACCCCTCCCACCCCATTTCTTTTTCCATTTCTTCATACATTATATGACTTTATGTAGCCCGTCTAAGTAAGTGATTATGCGCGGTACAAAGCTCATGATGGAGAACTTTTTAGTTCACTCTATCGACTCTTAGCTCATCCA